TTTTAATATTATTATTATTATTAGAAAAAAAATTGAAATTGGTTTATATATATATATATATATATATATATATATTAAATTTTTATATAATTATTTATATTAATTATATATATATATATATTTATATTTAAATAAAATAATATATTAATTAAATCAATTTTATAATTATTATATTAATAATTATTTATATTTACATTTAATATTAATCGTTTATTATAAAATAGATTTTTAATATAAATATTATTAGAAAAAATAAGAGAAAATATTAAAAATTTAATAATTAATATTAAATATTTTATATAAAAAAAAAAAAAAAAAACTATATTATTAAATTGTATATATAAATAAATATTTATGATTTATATATTTTATTTTAAGTTTAATTTACATATAAATTTTAGTATGAAATTTATTGTATTTAAATAATATAATAATAAAGTATATAGTAATTAAAATTAAAAATTTAAGAAATTAAGATTTAGTAATACATTAAATTAAATAACAAATTTTGTGCCAGCAGTTGCGGTTATACAAAAATTTAAATAAATTTTATTAGTTAAAATAAATAAATTAAAATAATAAATTAAATTTAAAATTATAAGGTGAAATTTTAATTTTAATAAAATTTATAAATATATTATGAAATTAAAAAATTTTATTAATAAACTAGGATTAGATACCCTATTATAAGAAAATTAATTAAAATAACTAAAATAGTATGTAATTATTTATTGAAACTTAAATAATTTGGCGGTATTTTAGTTCATTTAGAGGAATCTGTCTAGTAATTGATAATCCACGAATAATGCATATTTAATTTAAAATTTTATATATCGTTGTTAAAAAAATATTTTTTATAAAAAATAATATTTTAAAATTAAAATAAAAAATTAATTCAGATCAAGATGTAGATAATAATTAAAGTAAGGATGGATTACAATATAATTATATAAATGAATAATAAATTTGAAAAAATTATTTGAAAGTGGATTTAAATGTAATTTTATTTAATTTAATAAAATGATTGAAAATTAGAATATGTACATATTGCCCGTCACTTTCATTTAAAAATTGGAATAAGTCGTAACAAAGTAGGGGTACTGGAAAGTGTTCCTAGAAAGATACAAATTAGAGCTTGTTAAAGTTTTTCATTTACATTGAAAAGAAATTATAATTAAAATAATTAATTTGATTAAAAATAAAATTAATAATATAATAAATATAAAAAAAATTTTTAAAAATAAAATATTTAATGGGGGTTAAAGTATTTTATAAAGAAAAAATTTTATTATTTATAGAGAATTAGTATTGTAAAAGAATTTTGAAAAATATGAAATAATAATTTATGGGGAAGTAAATTTTATTTGTTGTATCTTGTGTATCAGAGTTTATTAATAAAAATTTTTAAGTAAAAATATCTCGAATTTAAAAGAGTTAATTAATTAATAAAGTTAATGTTGTATAATTATTTTAAATAATTAATTAGAAATGAAATGTTAATCGTTTTTAAATATATCTAGTTTTTTTAGAAAAAAATTTAATTTTAAATTAAAATTTGTGATTTTTATTTATTATAATTAATAAAAATTAATTTTAATTTAATATTTTAGGGGATAAGCTTTAAATTAAAATATTATAATATTAATTTTAATATTTGAAATTTTTAAAATTTATATTTTTTATAAATTATAGTTTTTTATAAATAATTTCATTTATTTTTAAAATTTAAAATAAATTTATTTAATTTTTTATAAAAAAATAATTTTTAATAAAAAAAAATTAGAAATAATGATAAAATTAGTATAAATTATAAAAATAATATAAATAATAATAAAAATAATAAAAAGGAATTCGGCAAATATATATATTCACTTGTTTATCAAAAACATGTCTTTTTGTAAATAATTTAAAGTCTAATCTGCCCACTGAATTTATTTAAAGGGCTGCAGTATATTGACTGTACAAAGGTAGCATAATAAATAGTCTTTTAATTGAAGACTTGTATGAATGATTTAATGAAATATAAACTGTCTCATTATTATAAATAGAAATTAATTTTTTAGTTAAAAAGCTAAAATAAATATAAAAGACGAGAAGACCCTATAGAGTTTTATAGTTTTTTATATGTTAATTTTATATAAAATTTGAAATTAATATATAGTAAATTATTTTGTTGGGGTGATAGAAAAATTAAAAAAACTTTTTTTAAAAATTAACATTAATATATGAATATTTGATCCATAATTTATGATTAAAAGAGTAAATTACCTTAGGGATAACAGCGTAATTTTTTTTTTTAGTTCAAATAAAAAAAAAAGTTTGCGACCTCGATGTTGGATTAAGATAAAATATAAATGCAAAAGTTTAAAATTTTGATCTGTTCGATCATTAAAATCTTACATGATCTGAGTTCAAACCGGTGTAAGCCAGGTTGGTTTCTATCTTTATAAAAATAAAATAATTTAGTACGAAAGGATCAATTATTTTAAATAATTTAATAAATAGAATTTTAATAAGATAATTATAACTATTTTGGCAGAAAAATGTAATGGTTTTAGAAGTCATAAATATATAGTAAATTATATAGATAGTAAATGATATTTTTAGATATTTTAAATATTATTATAGGTATATTAATTTTATTTGTTGGAGTATTAATTGGAGTTGCTTTTTTAACATTGTTAGAGCGTAAGGTATTAGGTTATATTCAAATTCGAAAAGGTCCTAATAAATTAGGATTTATAGGGATTATACAGCCTTTTTCTGATGGAATTAAATTATTTAGAAAAGAACAAACATATTTAAATTATTCAAATTATTTATATTATTATTATTCTCCAATTTTAGGATTTTTTTTATCTTTAATAATTTGAATATTAATTCCTTATTATTTTAATTTAATTAATTTTAATTTAGGGATTTTATTTTTTTTTTGTTGTACAAGAGTGAGAGTATATGTATTATTAATTGCTGGTTGATCTTCTAATTCTAATTATTCTATATTGGGGGGTTTACGAGCTGTAGCTCAAACTATTTCTTATGAAGTAAGATTAGCTTTAATTTTGTGTTCTATTTTAATTTTAATTATAAATTTTAATTTAATTAAATTAAGAATTTACCAACAAAATATTTGATTTATATTTATAATATTACCTTTGAGTTTATGCATATTTTCTTCTATATTAGCGGAAACTAATCGAACACCCTTTGATTTTGCTGAGGGGGAAAGAGAATTAGTATCAGGGTTTAATATTGAATATAGAAGTGGGGGGTTTGTTTTAATTTTTTTAGCTGAATATTCAAGAATTTTATTTATGAGAATAATATTTGTTTTATTATATTTAGGGGGTTATAATTTAAATTTATTATTTTATTTAAAGTTAAGTTTTATTTCTTTTTTATTTGTTTGAGTTCGGGGTACTTTACCTCGATATCGTTATGATAAATTAATATATTTATGTTGAAAGGTATATTTACCAATTTCTTTAAATATATTATTATTATATTTAGGTATTAAATTACTTATAATTTAATAAATATATTTAGTATAAATTAATAGAATAATTTATTCTTTCTTAAGTTTTCAAAACAAATGCTTTAACAAGCTCATTAATTTTTTAAATAAAATTAAAAATTATTTTATCTCATAATTTAGAAATAATTGGGTTAATAATATAATAAGAAAAATAGATAATTGTTAAAATTTGTCCTGTTAAAATAAAAGGAATTTCTACTGGACGAGCTCCAATTCATGTTAATAATATAATTGTTGAAATTATAGATCAAAAAATTATTTGATTAATAGGATAAAATTGAATACCTTGTATTTTTTTGTTAAATGAAAAAGGTAAAATAATTAAAATTAAAATTGATATGATTAAAGCAATAACTCCTCCTAATTTATTGGGAATTGACCGTAAAATAGCATATGCAAAAAGAAAATATCATTCTGGTTGAATATGAATAGGAGTTACTAGAGGATTTGCTGGGATAAAATTATCTGGATCACCTAATATGTAGGGATTGGAAAGAGTTAAGATAATTAAAATGGATAAAATAACAATAAATCCAATTAGATCTTTAAATGTAAAATAAGGGTGAAAGGGGATTTTATCTAGATTTCTATTAATACCTAAAGGATTATTTGAGCCTGTTTGATGAAGAAATAATAAATGAATTATAGTTATTATTAAGATAATAAATGGTATTAAAAAATGGAAAGTATAAAATCGGGTTAAAGTAGGGTTATCAACAGCAAATCCCCCTCAAATTCAATTTACTAAAGTTGTTCCTAAGTAAGGAATTGCGGAAAGTAAGTTGGTAATAACAGTGGCTCCTCAAAAGGATATTTGACCTCACGGTAAAACATATCCTATAAATGCTGTTATTATTAATAAAAATAAAATAATAATACCTACTATTCATGTATAAATAAAATTAAATGATTCATAATAAATTCCTCGTCCAATATGAATATAAATACAAATAAAAAAAAAAGAAGCTCCATTAGCATGTAGTGTTCGGATTAATCAACCATAGTTGACATTCCGGCAAATATAATTAACACTATAAAATGCTAATTCAATATTAGCACAATAATATATAGTTAAAAATAGACCTGTAATAATTTGAATAATTAAACATAAAGCTAGTAATGAACCAAAATTTCATCAAATAGAGATATTAGAAGGTGAAGGTAAGTCAATTAAAGAATTATTAATAATTTTAATTAAAGGATGAGATTTACGAATTGGTAAAAATTTATTTGTCATTAGTATTAATATTAATTAATTAAAAGATCGTAAAGGCCCAAAAAAAATATTAGTAATTTTAATAACAGCAATTAGAGTAATAAATAAATAAGTAATTAATATTATATTTAAAAAATAAGTTTGGGAATTATATAATTTAGATAAGTTAATTTTATTATCATTAAAAAATAAAAAATTATATAATAAATTTAATATATCATTATTAATAAATAAATTTAATAAATTTAAGTTTATATAAAATATTAATGAAATTATAAAAATAAGTAAAAAATTAAATATAAATAATATTTTTATTTTAAATGAAAAATTTATTAATTCATTAGAGGCAATTCTTGACACATAAATAAATAAAACTAATAATCCTCCTAAAAATACTAAAAATAAAATATAAGAAAATCAATATGTGTTTATTAATATTCCAATTAATAATGATAATAATAAAGTTTGTAATAAAATTAATAATCCTATTGCTAGGGGATGATTAATAAAAAATATAAAAAAAGAGAAAAATATAATAAATATAGAAATAAATAATTTTAAGATTTCAAGGAATAGTTTAAATAAAATAATAATTTTGGAGATTATTGATAAGAATATATTCTTTTCTTTGAAGTTTTTAAATAATATTATTATTTTTGATTTACAAGACCAATGTTTTTTTTTAAACTATAAAAACACAAATGATAAAATTTTTAATTTTATTTATATTTTTTTTAGGTAATATAATTTTTGTTAGAAAACATAAACATTTATTAATTGTATTATTAAGTTTAGAATTCATTGTTTTAAGAATTTATATATTAATATTAGTTTATTTTTTAATAATAAGATATAATATATATATATTAATATTATTTTTAGTTTTTTCAGTTTGTGAGGGGGCTTTAGGGTTATCTATTTTAGTATCTATAATTCGAACTCATGGGAATGATTATTTTCAAAGATATAATTTATTATGATAAAATTTTTGATAATAATAATTTTTATAATTCCTTTTTGTTTTTTAAAAAATATATTTTGATTGGTTCAAATAATATTATTTTTTATAATAATGTTATTTATAAATATTTCTTTAAATATTATAAATTTTTGTAATTTAAGATATATAATAGGATGTGATATAATTTCTTTTGGTTTAATTTTATTAAGAATTTGAATTTGTTCTTTAATAATTATAGCAAGAGAAAATTTATTAAGGGAAAATTATTATTGAAATTTATTTTTATTAAATATTTTATTACTTTTAATTATATTATATATAACATTTAGAATAATAAATATTTTAATATTTTATTTATTTTTTGAGGGTAGTTTAATTCCTACTTTAATTTTAATTTTAGGTTGAGGGTATCAACCTGAACGTATTCAAGCGGGGTTATATTTATTATTTTATACTTTATTTGTTTCATTACCTTTATTGTTAGGATTATTTTTTATTTTTTATGAAATTAATTCAATAATAATTTACATATATAAATTTTATGAGAGAAATTCTTTAATTTTATATATTGCTATAATTATAGCTTTTTTAGTTAAAATACCCATATATTTTGTACACTTATGACTTCCTAAGGCTCATGTTGAGGCTCCAATTTCAGGTTCAATAATTTTAGCTGGTATTATATTAAAATTAGGGGGTTATGGATTATTACGAATTATATTAATTTTTCAAAAAATAACAATAAATATAGGGATGTTTTGAATTGTAATTAGATTGATAGGGGGATTTTATATTAGTTTAAAATGTTTTTGTCAAGTAGATATAAAATCTTTAATTGCTTATTCATCAGTAGCCCATATAGGAATAGTTATTAGAGGGGTTATAACTATAAATTATTGGGGGGTTTTTGGTTCTTATATTTTGATAATTGGGCATGGATTATGTTCATCTGGGATATTTTGTTTATCAAATATTAATTATGAGCGACTTGGAAGACGAAGATTATTTATAAATAAGGGGATAATAAACTTTATACCTTCATTAAGATTATGGTGATTTTTATTAATAATTTCCAATATAGCTGCTCCCCCTACAATAAATTTTTTAGGGGAATTAGAATTAATTAATAGATTGGTAAGATGATCATGATTGACAATAATAATAATAATAATAATTTCTTTTTTTAGAGCTGGTTACAGATTATATCTTTATTCTTACACTCAACATGGAAATTTTAATTTAAGATTATATAGATTTTACAGAGGTGTTTCTCGTGAATATTTATTATTGTTTTTACATTGATTTCCTTTAAATATTTTTTTTTTTAAATTTGACTATATAATAATTTGATTTTACTTAAATAATTTAAATAAAAATATTGATTTGTGGAGTCAAATATGTGATCTATTCATTTTAAGTTATTAAGAGTAATAATTCTATTTGTTTTATTAGATTTTTTTTTTTATTTATTTTTATATTATTAAATTTTATAATAATAATTTATTTTATTATAAATAATATAATTTTATTTTTAGAATGAGAAGTTATTTCTTTTAATTCAATAAATATTGTTTTTTCTTTATTATTAGATTGAATGTCATTATTATTTATAATATTTGTTTCTTTGATTTCTTCTTCTGTTATTTTTTACAGAAGAAGATATATAAAATCTGAATTAAATTTGAATCGATTTATTATTTTAGTTTTAATATTTGTATTTTCTATAATATTATTAATTTTAAGCCCAAATATTATTAGAATTTTTTTAGGGTGAGATGGATTAGGGTTAGTATCTTATGCATTAGTTATTTATTACCAAAATATAAAATCTTATAATGCAGGGATATTAACAGTTTTATCAAATCGAGTAGGGGATGTAATATTATTAATAGTTATTGCTTGAATAATAAATTATGGAAGATGAAATTATATTTTTTATTTAGAATTAATAAATAATGATTATTGTATACAAATTATTAGTTTGATAGTTATTTTAGGGGCTATAACAAAAAGAGCTCAAATTCCTTTTAGAGCTTGATTACCTGCAGCAATAGCTGCTCCTACTCCTGTTTCTGCTTTGGTCCATTCTTCAACTTTAGTGACTGCAGGGGTATATTTATTAATTCGATTTAATAATTTATTATTAAATACAGAGTTTTTAAAAATATTATTATTAATTTCAGGTTTAACTATATTTATAGCAGGGATTTCAGCTAATTATGAATTTGATTTAAAAAAAATTATTGCTTTATCGACTTTAAGTCAGTTAGGTTTAATAATAAGAATTTTAAGAATAGGATTTTCTGATTTAGCTTTTTTTCATCTATTGACTCATGCTATATTTAAAGCTTTATTGTTTATATGTGCTGGGATAATTATTCATATAATAAATGATAATCAAGATATTCGATTTATAGGAAGTTTAAGATTATATATTCCCATAACTTCTTTATGTATAAATATTTCAAATTTGGCTTTATGTGGGATTCCATTTTTAGCTGGGTTTTATTCAAAAGATTTAATTTTAGAAATAGTGAGAATAAGAAATTTAAATTTAATGATTTTTTATTTATATTATTTTTCTACTGGATTAACTATATTTTATAGAATTCGTTTATCAATATATTTAATAATTAATGAATTTAATTTAATAAGTGTTTATAATTTATTTGATGAAGATTATAATATATTAAAAAGAATAATAATATTACTTATTATAAGAGTAATTTCAGGAAGATTTTTAAGTTGATTAATATTTAATTATCCTTATATAATTTATTTACCTCTTAATTTAAAAATAATAGTTTTATATGTAACTTTTCTTGGGGGATTATTAGGGTGAATAATTAGAATAATAAATTTATTTTCTGTAAATAAATTTATTATAACTTATAAATTAAGTAAATTTTTAAGTTTAATATGATTTATGCCTAGTTTATTTACTTATGGAGTTAATTATAAATTTTTAAAATTAGGTCAAAATTTATTAAAGAAGATTGATTTAGGGTGGAGAGAATTATATAGCGGTCAAGGTTTATATATCATTATAAAAAATTATTCTATTATTTTTAATTTATTACAAATTAATAATTTTAAAATTTATTTATATAGATTTATATTATGAATAATAATATTAACAATATTATTATTTAAAATAATTTATTTAAATAGCTTAAATTAAGAGTATAATATTGAAGATATTAGGGTGATTTTTAATCTTTAGATAGTTAATAAATATAATTTTATTTATAAAAATAAAAATTTTATTTTTACATTGAAAATGTAAAGTTTTAAATTAAACTATATAAATAAAAGAAATATTAATGATATTATTCACTAAAAATTAAGTTAGCAGCTTAATATATGATATTTCTAATTTAATTGGAATTTTTATTCAATGTTATCATTAACAGTGATATACCTCTATTTGGTTTCAATTAATTTTAAATAAGGAGTATCGAAACTCTATCTTTTAAGTCGAAATTAAATGCATAAATTGCTTCTTATTTAAGAAAAATTAAATTATTTAATATTTTTTGAATGCAAATCAAATGTTTTTATAAACTATAATCCTATTAATAAGTTCAATTAAGTATTTTTTGGTTTCATTCGTGGTATAATCCAATTAATAATATTAAAATAAAAAAACTTATTATTTTAAATCAAATAATTATATTAGTTAATATAAATGTAGGGATAATGGGGAAGATTAAGGCAATTTCAACATCGAAAATTAAGAAAATAACAGTAATTAAAAAAAAATGTAGAGAAAAAGGAATTCGAGGTAAAGATTTTGGGTCGAATCCACATTCGAAGGGGGAACATTTTTCTCGATCTAAAAACGATTTTTTAGATAAAATTGATGAAATAATTATAAATAAATGGGCTAAAATTATGAATAAAACACATATAAATAAAACAATTTTAATTATTTATATTAATTAAAATTAAACTTTTTGATTGGAAGTCAAATATACTATATATATTATATAAATAATTAGTTACCTCATCAATAAATAGAGATATAAAGGAATAGTCAAACTACATCTACAAAATGCCAATATCATGCGGCTGCTTCAAACCCAAAATGGTGAGTTCTTGAAAAATGGTTATTAATAAGGCGGATAAAGCATGTTAATAAAAAAATTGTTCCAATAATTACATGGAGACCGTGGAATCCTGTTGCTATGAAAAAAGTTGATCCATAAACTCTATCAGAAATAGTAAAAGGGGCTTCATAATATTCAAAAGTTTGTAATATAGAGAAATAAAATCCTAATAGAATAGTAATAAATAAGCTTTGAGAAGTTTGTGAAAAATTATTATTTATTAAGGCATGATGAGCTCAAGTAACTGTTAATCCTGAGGTAATTAAAATAATAGTATTTAATAAAGGGATTTGAAAAGGATTGAAGGGGATAATTCTTATAGGGGGTCATATAGTTCCTAATTCAATATTAGGGGCAAGTCTTCTATGAAAAAAAGCTCAAAAAAATGAAATAAAAAAAAAAATTTCTGAGATAATAAATAAGATTATACCTCAACGTAAACCTTTTGAAACTAAAATAGTATGTTTACCTTGATAAGTTCCTTCTCGACACACATCTCGTCATCATTGATATATTGTTAAAATAATAATAAAATAGCCTAAAATTAATAAATTTATATTAAAATTATGGAATCATTTAACTAAACCTGTAACTAAAGTTATAGATCCAATAGCTCCAGTAAAAGGTCAGGGACTAAAATCTACTAAATGATAAGGATGTCCATTAAAATTATTTGTCATTTGTTTATTAGTAGTTTTATTAATTAGTTTCTCTAGAATATAAAGTTCTAAGAATAGTAATAACATAAGATTGAATAATTGCTACTGCTCTTTCTAATATAAGTAAGATAATTTGAATGATAATTAAAAAAATTAAAAAATATCTTCTTATAATATTGCCAGTATTACTAAGTAATGTCAGTAATAAATGTCCGGCAATTATATTTGCTGTTAAACGAATAGCTAAAGTTCCGGGTCGAATAATATTGCTAATAGTTTCAATTAATACTATAAAAGGCATAAGAATTCTTGGGGTTCCTTGAGGAATTATATGAATAAATATGTGTTGGTAATTATTAATTCATCCAAATAATATAAATCTTAATCATAATGAAAGAGATAAGGATAAAGATATAGATAGATGACTAGTTCTAGTAAAGATATAGGGAAATAATCCTATAAAATTATTAAATAAAATATATGAAAATAATGAAATAAAGATAAAAGTTGATCCTTTATTTTTATTAAAATTTAATAAAATTTTAAATTCGTTGTGAAGTTTAAAGGTAATAAATTTTCAAAAAATAAAATGACGATTAGGGATAAATCAAAATGAAAAAGGTAAAAAAAATAATCCAATAATTGTTCTTATTCAATTAAGAGATAAATTAAAAATATTAGTAGAGGGGTCAAAAATAGAAAATAAGTTATTTATCATTTTCAATAAAAATTTTTTTTTTGGTTAATTTTTTTTAATAAGTTTGATTTAAGGGAAAAATTAAAATAAATATAATAATTTATAATATTAAATATTAAAAAAATTATTAAAAAAAATAAAAAATAAAAAATTCAATTAATAGGTATTATTTGAGGAATTAAAGAATATTATTGATATAATAATTTTAGTTTGACATACTAATGTTATGAAATTAACTAATTCTTTCATTAGAAGTAATTGCTAATTTACTATAAAGTGGTTTAAGAGACCATTACTTGCTTTCAGACATCTAATGAAGAATAATTATTAATTCAATGAATAAAGTTTTTTATTGAAATACTTTCAATAACAATGGGTATAAATCTATGATTAGCTCCACAAATTTCTGAACATTGTCCAAAAAATAATCCAGGTCGGTTAATAAAGAAATTTGTTTGATTTAATCGACCTGGATTTGCATCAACTTTAACCCCTAGAGATGGGATAGTTCACGAATGAATAACATCTGTTGCAGTAACTAAAATACGAATTTGATTATTTATAGGTAAAATAATACGATTATCAACATCTAAAAGTCGAAAATTATTAATTAAATTATTTTCGTTAATTATATAGGAATCAAATTCAATATTATTAAAATCAGAATATTCATAACTTCAATATCATTGATGTCCAATTGATTTTAAAGTAATTAAAGGGTTATTTAATTCATCAAGTAAATATAATAATCGTAGAGAGGGTAAAGCAATAAAAATTAATGTAATAGCAGGTAAAATAGTTCAAATTAATTCAATTATTTGACCTTCTAATAAAAATCGATTAATAAATTTATTAAAAAATAAATTTATTATTAAATATATAACTAAAATAGTAATTATTAATAAAATAACTAAAGTATGATCATGAAAAAAAATTATTTGTTCTATTAATGGGGATGCTCCATTTTGTAAATTAAAATTTGATCAAGTTGCCATTTCTAAAAAAAGGAAAACCTTTATAAATGGGGTTTAAATCCATTACATATTATCTGCCATATTAGAAAATTCTTATAATAGGTAATTCATTATATGAATGTTCAGCTGGAGGGAGATTTTGATATCATTCAATTGAAGATGGTATATTTAATGAAAAAATAATTAAACGTTGATTAATCATTGATTCTCAAATAATTATTATTATTATAATAGTTCCAATTAGAGAAATATATGACCCTAAAGAAGAAATTACATTTCAAGAAAGGTAATTATCTGGGTAATCTGAATATCGACGAGGTATACCAGCTAAACCTAAAAAATGTTGGGGGAAAAAGGTTAAATTTACTCCAATAAATATGGTAATAAATTGAATTTTTAAATAATAATTATTTAATGATAATCCTGTAAATAAAGGATATCAGTGAATAAATCCTCCTAAAATAGCAAATACTGCTCCTATAGAAAGAACATAATGAAAATGGGCAACTACATAATAAGTATCATGAAGAATAATATCAATAGATGAATTAGCTAAAATTACTCCAGTTAATCCTCCTACAGTAAATAAAAATACAAATCCTAAACTTCATAATATTGAAGGTCTATAATTAATTTGAGTCCCATATAATGTTGCTAATCAACTAAAAATTTTAATACCTGTAGGTACAGCAATAATTATAGTAGCTGAAGTGAAATAAGCTCGAGTATCAATATCTATTCCAACAGTAAACATATGATGAGCTCAAACAATAAATCCTAATAAACCAATTGCTATTATAGCATAAATTATACCCAGTGCTCCAAAAGTTTCTTTTTTTCCTCTTTCTTGGGAAATAATATGGGAAATTATACCAAATCCCGGTAAAATTAAAATATAAACTTCAGGATGTCCAAAAAATCAAAATAAATGTTGGTATAAAATTGGATCTCCTCCTCCTGCAGGATCAAAAAATGATGTATTAAGATTACGATCTGTAAGTAATATAGTAATAGCCCCAGCTAAAACTGGTAAAGATAAAAGAAGTAATAAAGCTGTAATACCAACAGCTCAAACAAAAAGAGGTATTTGATCAAATGATATATTATTAATACGTATATTAATAATAGTAGTAATAAAATTAATAGCTCCAAGAATAGATGAAATTCCGGCTAAATGTAATGAGAAGATAGCTAAATCTACTGAAGAGCCTCTATGAGCAATATTAGATGAAAGTGGGGGGTAAACTGTTCATCCTGTTCCGGCTCCATTTTCAACAATTCTTCTAGAAATTAAAAGAGTTAGAGATGGGGGTAATAATCAAAATCTTATATTATTTATTCGAGGAAAAGCTATATCAGGAGCTCCTAATATTAGGGGGATAAGTCAATTTCCAAATCCACCGATTATAATTGGTATAACTATAAAAAAAATTATAATGAAAGCATGGGCTGTGACAATTGTATTATAAATTTGATCATCCCCAATTAATGATCCTGGGTTTCCTAATTCAGTTCGAATAAGTAAACTTAAAGAAGTCCCTACTATTCCGGATCAAATTCCAAAAATGAAATATAAAGTTCCAATATCTTTATGATTTGTAGAATAAAGTCATTTTCGCAAAAATAAAATGGCTGAGTTATAAGCGATAAATTGTAAATTTATTAACGGGAAATTTCTCTTTTATTAATTATATAAAGCTTTATATTCATTAATGATGTAAAATTGCAAATTTTAAGGTGTAAATAATAATTACTAAGGCTTAAAGAATTTTCTTTATAAATAATTTTGAAGATTATTAGTTTAATTTAACTTAAAACCTTATATAAAAATAAGAGTATTAAAAATTAAACCTGTTAAAGAAATAAATGAAAAAAAATTAATTATTAAAAATAAATTATTTTTAATATTAATTTTAAATCATTTTAATTTAAAAAAGCTTAATATTAAAGAAATATAAATAATACGAATATAAAAAAATAGTATAATAAGACTAAATATTATAAAAATAAAAGAAATTATTAATATTTTATTATTAATTAAAAAATTAATAATAATTCATTTAGGGAAAAATCCCAAAAAGGGGGGTAATCCCCCTAATGAAAAAAAATTAATTAATAATGAAGTTTTAATAAATGAAATCAAATTAAAATTTATAATTTGATTAATATAAAAAATATTTAATATGTAAAATAAAAAACATATAATAAAATTTATTAATAAATATAAAGAAAAATATAATAATCATATGTTTTCACTAATTATTAAAGCTGCTATTAATCATCCTAAATTATTAATAGAAGAAAAAGCTATTAATTTACGAAGAGATGTTTGATTAAATCCTCTAATTGCTCCAATTATAATATTAGATATTATAATAATTATAATAAAATTATTATTTATATAATAAGAAAGTAAAATTATGGGGGAAATTTTTTGTCAGGTTATTAAAATGAAACAATTTATTCAATTTAATCCTTCTATAATATTAGGGAATCAAAAATGAAATGGGAAGGAGCCTATTTTTATAAGTAATGAAGAATTAATTAATAAGGAAAAATAATTATTAATTTCAAAATTTTTTATAAAAAATATTTTTAATAAAATAAAAAATAAAAAATTAATAGAGGCAATAGATTGGGTCAAAAAGTATTTCAAAGAAGCTTCAGTTTGGAGTAAATTTTTATTATTAGAAATAAGGGGGATAAATCTTAATAAGTTAATTTCTAAACCAATTCAGCATCCTATTCATGAATTTGAAGAGACAGAGATTAAAGTTCTAAAAAATAAAATAAAAATAAAAAATATTTTATTAGAATTAAAAAAATTAAAAATTTAAAATAAAATATTAGAAATTGAAATTTAAGTTCATTTTTTTTTAAAAATATATTTTAGTGTATGATGCACAATAATTTTTGATATTATTAGATTTAGTTTAATTCTAAAAAATATAATAAAGGTAAAAGTTTACATAATTTATCCTATCAGAATAATCCTTTTTATCAGGCACTTTATTAAGAAAAAGATATATCTTTATATTTGAGGTATGAGCCCAAAAGCTTAAATTTAGCTTATTCTTAA